TCTTGGTTCTCTTGGGGATGATCAATGACCTACTTAACTCAGTGGTTAGAGTATTGCTTTCATACGGCGGGAGTCATTGGTTCAAATCCAATAGTAGGTAGAATTTCTTAGATTGACTCTGGGATCGAATCCGTTTTTCCCCACCCTATGGATTTTGTATTTTGATTGATTTCGATTTCATTTGTCAATTTTCTTCTATCAAAATTGGATTCTGCTTGATTGGATTCACTCGAGTGAATCCAATCAAAATACGGTTTAGAAAGAGCCCTTCTTTGGATTAGTCGTACTAATTAATCGCATTGACAGCCTCGACTCTTGTCCTAGCTCGTTGGAGAGCGAGATTTCCCTCAATTATTTGTCTCTTTCCTTCCGCTTTTTTCAAATTGGCTTCGGCTATTTCAAGAGTTTTCTGAGCTTCTTGTGGATCAATATCACTACCCTTTTCCGCATCATTTACTAAAACAGTGATCTCATTATTCCCTATTCTAGCAAAACCACCCATCAAAGCTATCGTTAACCATTGGTCCTTAAGGCGTATTCGCAAAATCCCTATATCGACAGCTGTAGCAATAGGAGCATGATTGGGTAATACGCCAATTTGACCACTATTCGTAGATAAAATGATTTCTTTCACTTCGGAATCCCAAACAATTCGATTAGGGGTCAGTACACAAAGATTTAAGGTCATTTCTTCAACTCCATTTCTAAGTTCATAGCCTTCGCGGCAGCTTCATCGATATTCCCTACCAAATAAAAGGCCTGTTCCGGAAGCCCATCGAATTCTCCGGAAAGGATTAATTGAAACCCTCTAATGGTTTCGGCTAGACCAACATATTTCCCTGGAGAACCGGTAAATACTTCGGCTACAAAAAAGGGTTGGGATAAGAAACGTTCCATTTTTCGCGCTCTGGCTACGGTTAAACGATCCTCTTCGGATAATTCGTCTAACCCAAGGATAGCTATAATGTCCTGAAGCTCTTTATAACGTTGTAAAGTTTGCTTAACTCTTTGCGCAGTTTCATAATGTTCGTTCCCAACGATCCGAGGTTGAAGCATGGTTGAAGTTGAATCTAAAGGATCTACTGCGGGATAGATCCCTTTGGCAGCTAATCCTCTTGATAGGACGGTAGAAGCATCTAAGTGGGCAAATGTGGTAGCAGGAGCAGGATCGGTCAAATCGTCTGCGGGTACATAAACGGCTTGAATAGAAGTTATGGACCCTTGTTTGGTCGAAGTAATTCTTTCTTGTAAAGAGCCCATTTCGGTACTCAGGGTGGGTTGATAACCGACAGCGGAAGGCATTCTACCCAATAAGGCCGATACTTCGGATCCTGCTTGGACGAAACGGAAAATATTGTCGATAAATAGAAGGACGTCTTGTTTATTAACATCTCGGAAATATTCCGCCATCGTTAGGGCAGTCAAACCAACTCTCATACGAGCTCCTGGCGGTTCATTCATCTGGCCGTAAACTAGAGCCACTTTGGATTCTGGAATATTTTCTTCATTAATCACTCCAGATTCTTTCATTTCGATGTAAAGATCATTTCCTTCACGAGTCCGTTCACCCACTCCGCCAAATACGGATACGCCCCCATGGGCTTTGGCAATATTGTTAATCAATTCCATAATGAGTACCGTTTTCCCAACCCCAGCTCCTCCAAATAGTCCGATTTTTCCCCCACGTCGATAAGGGGCTAAAAGATCGACTACTTTGATTCCTGTTTCAAAAATCGATAATTTTGTATCTAACTGTATAAAGGCAGGCGCAGATCGATGAATAGGAAATGTTGTCCTAGTATCTACAGGACCTAAATTATCAACAGGCTCTCCAAGCACGTTGAAAATGCGTCCCAGAGTCGCTCCACCGACCGGAACACTTAGAGGAGCTCCCGTATCAATCACTTCCATTCCTCTCGTCAGACCATCTGTAGCACTCATAGCTACAGCTCTAACTCGATTATTTCCTAATAATTGCTGGACCTCACAAGTCACATTCATTGGTTGACGAACAGTCTCTCGACCTGTAACTACCAGAGCGTTATAAATATTCGGCATTTGGCCCGGCGCAAAGGCTACATCTAGGACTGGACCAATGATTTGGACGATACGCCCCAGTCTTTTTTTTTCAAGCGTGGAAACCCGAGGGACAGAGGGAGTCGGATTCATTCTCATAATCATCCTAAAAAGAAAATAAAATGGGTCCTTTTTTTGTGTGCAAATTCTCAAATTCCAAATAAATGTCCGATAGCGCGGGGATCAAGCAAGGGAATAAGAAATGGGAGTTAGCACTCGATTTCCTTGGTCCCATCGAATCCAAGTCCATTACTTATTCAATGAGTGAATGGGCAAGGTCAAACAAGCGGAAAATCTCAAGTGGATGAATAAGAACCTTGCGAAAGTTTTTCATTTGTCTATCATTCTAGACAATTCTAGCAAATTTTCTATGGAATTGGAACACGAACTTGATTTCCATTACGATTCGTTAGTTCTATCTTTC